ATATAAATCACTTAATGGAAAATGTCGCGAATAAATCCACCGCGTGATTAATAATCCGGTTATACAGAAAAAGCTCGCTATCATGCCCTTTTCGGATGAATCATCTAGTCCTCCGATTTCATCCACTAATAAGGTTATAAAATATAGTGTAATTAAAATTGAAATAATAGAAAAGGATATATGAGTTAATATATGTTCGAAAGTCGAAAAAATCATATTATTTTTTTTTTTGAAATAAGGGGGGAGTACCTTAATTATAATTACGGAATGAAAATTGGGAGTTTAATTACTTCAATTACTTAATTAATTACTTCAATTACTTAATAGGACTTAGTCTATCTCTTTTAGAAGATAGATCCCATGCCGCCACTCGGACTCGAACCGAGATGCTCTAGCACTGCTTCCTAAGAGCAGCGTGTCTACCGATTTCACCATAGCGGCTTGTTCAAAATTATAATACCCTATTCATACTCAATCGTCGAGATTGAAGTAGTCAATTCATATTTAGGAAAGATTAAATTTTAGGAATACAATACAACGTCATTTAAATACGTGTTCACTAATAGAGTATATTTATCTGGTTTTAGAATGTCAGTTATATTTAACTTAATAAAATAATAAGCTTCCGCGGAGTTTATCCTCTGTGGGAATAAGACTTTTTTGTTCTATCCCTAGATCCTAGATAGAAGGAAGAACTATCTAGGATCTAGGGATAGAACAAAAAAGTCATTCAGTTTCGATTCAGTTCTTAATTCCGATTATTCCAATGTTTGATTATTTATTGGTCGGCACAAAAAAACTTTTAGAATTCCCGGTCGAAAGAGATTTCGATAATGAAAAAGCTTTTAACGCTGCCCAATATCCCTTCTTTTTCCAAGAATTTTTACGAATCCGCTTTTTTGACATAGAAGTACGTTTTTTTGGAACTGCCATTCAAAAATCAAGAGATTACTCATTGTTATAGTTGGATGTGAAAGACATCTATCTAGTATTAATAAAAAACGCATCTTTATTTACTATTGATTATCCATCTAGTTCTTTATTTAGATAATACTACTTTGCTCTAAAAAAAGCTAAAAAATATTATATGTCATTCATTTTTTTTTTACATTTATATTACATATAATTAATAAACTATAACTATCCGGACAAAAAAACGAATTCATACTATACTAATGGATTTCTTTATATCCTCATAGTCAAAGCTCTATAGCTATAGTATCCAACGTACTATAAAAGAAATAAAAAGAAATAAAATTGGTTAAAGTAAAAAAAGCTTTTTTTTTTCTGGATCTCCCGAAATAGCTTTAAATATATAAATATATTACTTAATAAATAACTATTTGCACTAGTAAGGGTGATATCATTTAACCAATTGTAACTTCTTGATTTGAACGATTTGGTAAAGAATCAGAAAGATTAAATTTTGGTCTTGCATCTATATATATATATTTTTTTTACTTTTTTTTTTTTGCGAAAGAGAGAAGATCCGGTGAATCGGAAAGAATTAATTAAAAATGAAAAAAGTTTTTTTTATGGAACATACATATCCATATGCATGGATCATACCTTTCGTTCCACTTCCAGTTCCTGTCTTAATCGGAGTCGGGCTTCTCTTTTTTCCGACGGCAACAAAAAATCTTCGTCGCATGTGGGCTTTTCCTAGTGTTTTATTATTAAGTATAGTTATGATTTGTTCTGCAGATCTGGCTATTCAGCAAATAAATAGCAATTTCATAGATCAATATGTATGGTCTTGGACTATTAATAATGATTTTTCTTTAGAGTTCGGCCACTTGATCGACCCACTTACTTCTATTATGTTAATATTAATTACTAATGTTGGAATTCTGGTTTTGATTTATAGTGATAATTATATGTCTCATGATCAAGGATATTTAAGATTTTTTGCTTATATGAGTTTTTTCAATACTTCCATGCTGGGATTAGTTACGAGTTCTAATTTGATACAAATTTATATTTTTTGGGAATTAGTTGGAATGTGCTCATATCTATTAATAGGTTTTTGGTTCACACGACCTATTGCTGCAAATGCTTGTCAAAAAGCTTTTGTAACTAATCGTATAGGAGATTTTGGTTTATTTTTAGGAATCTTAGGTCTTTATTGGATAACAGGTAGTTTTGAATTTAAGGATTTGTTCGAAATATTCAATAACTTAAGTTATAATAATGATAATGAGTTTACTTTTTTATTTTTAAATTTATGCGTTTTTCTAGTATTTTCGGGGGCTATTGCTAAATCGGCACAATTCCCCCTTCATGTATGGTTACCTGATGCCATGGAAGGGCCTACGCCTATTTCGGCTCTGATTCATGCTGCTACGATGGTAGCAGCGGGCATTTTTCTTGTCGCTCGTCTTCTTCCTCTTTTCATAGGAATACCCTACATAATGAATTTAATATCTTTAATAAGTATAATAACAGTACTATTAGGAGCTACTTTGGCTCTTGCTCAAAAAGATATTAAGAGAAGTTTAGC